GCTAGCGTAGCTTAATGTAAAGCATAACACTGAAGATGTTAAGACGGGCCCTAGAAAGCTCCGCATGCACAAAGGCATGGTCCTGACCTTATTATTAGCTTTCGCTCAACTTACACATGCAAGTATCCGCACCCCCGTGAGTATGCCCTCAATCCCCCACCCGGGGACAAGGAGCGGGCATCAGGCACAAATCTTAGCCCAAGACGCCTAGCCAAGCCACACCCCCAAGGGAATTCAGCAGTGATAAACATTAAGCCATAAGTGAAAACTTGACTCAGTTAGAGCTGACAGGGCCGGTAAAACTCGTGCCAGCCACCGCGGTTAAACGAGAGGCCCCAGTTAATAATATTACGGCGTAAAGGGTGGTTAAGGGACACAATAAAATAAAGCCAAACAGCCCCCCGGCCGTCATACGCTCCCGGGAGCTGGAAGTCCGATCCAACGAAAGTGGCTTTAACAAGATCTGCCTGACCCCACGAAAGCTGAGGGACAAACTGGGATTAGATACCCCACTATGCTCAGCCATAAACCCAGACATTTATATACGATTACATGTCCGCCAGGGTACTACAAGCATCAGCTTAAAACCCAAGGGACCTGACGGTGCCTCAGACCCCCCTAGAGGAGCCTGTTCTAAAACCGATAACCCCCGTTAAACCTCACCACTTCTAGTCATCCCAGCCTATATACCGCCGTCGCCAGCTTACCCTGTGAAGGTAATAAGAGTAAGCAAAATGGGCACAACCCAGAACGTCAGGTCGAGGTGTAGCGCACGAAGTGGGAAGAAATGGGCTACATTTTCTATTATAGAACACTACGAATACGCAACATGAAATAGTGCTTGAAGGAGGATTTAGTAGTAAAAAGGAAAGAGAGCGTCCTTTTGAACCCGGCTCTGAGACGCGTACACACCGCCCGTCACTCTCCCCTGTCAAAATGCAATAAATTTATTTAAATCCAAAGCGCCGACAAGGGGAGGCAAGTCGTAACATGGTAAGTGTACCGGAAGGTGCACTTGGATTAAACCCAGGGCGTGGCTGAGTAAGTTAAGCATCTCACTTACACCGAGAAGACATCTATGCAAATTAGATCACCCTGAGCCAAACAGCTAGCACAAAAACTTAAACAATTAACAACATTAATAATAAACATTATTTTAACTACTAAATTAAACCATTCTTTTACCTGAGTATGGGAGACAGAAAAGGTTAAACTTGACGCAATAGAAAAAGTACCGCAAGGGAAAGCTGAAAGAGAAATGAAATAACCCATAAAAGCAATAAAAAGCAAAGATTAAATCTTGTACCTTTTGCATCATGATTTAGCAAGCACCCTCAAGCAAAGAGCCCTATAGTTTGAAACCCCGAAACCAAGTGAGCTACCCCGAGACAGCCTATATAACTTAGGGCAAACCCGTCTCTGTGGCAAAAGAGTGGGAAGAGCTCCGGGTAGAAGTGACAGACCTACCGAACTTGGTGATAGCTGGTTGCTTAAGAAATGGATAGAAGTTCAGCCCCATACCCCCTCAAGCCAGAATGCCATTACCAAATGACCAAGAGAGAAATATGGGAGTTAGTTAAAGGGGGTACAGCCCCTTTGACCAAGGATACAACCTTTTTAGGAGAATAAAGATCATAGTTCAAAAGACTTACTGTTTTAGTGGGCCCAAAGGCAGCCATCTGAATAGAAAGCGTTAAAGCTCAGACAGATAATAGTTTATTATACTGATAAAAAATCTTATTTCCCTCTAATTATTAAGTCAACCCATGCCCCCATGGGAGAAATTATGCTAAAATGAGTAACGAGAAGGCCCGCCCTTCTCCCGGCACAAGTGTAAGTCAGATTGGACAAACCACTGAAGATTAACGAACCCAAACCAAGAGGGCAGTGTGAACCACAAAAAAATCAAGAAAACCTCACAATTAAAAATCGTTAACCCCACACCGGAGTGCCAACAAGGGAAAGACTAAAAGAAAGGGAAGGAACTCGGCAAACACAAGCCTCGCCTGTTTACCAAAAACATCGCCTCCTGCAACTTTTTATGTATAGGAGGTCCAGCCTGCCCAGTGACTACGGGTTCAACGGCCGCGGTATTTTGACCGTGCAAAGGTAGCGCAATCACTTGTCTTTTAAATAAAGACCTGTATGAATGGCTAGACGAGGGCTTAGCTGTCTCCCCCTTCCAGTCAGTGAAATTGATCTATCCGTGCAGAAGCGGATATACCCCTACAAGACGAGAAGACCCTTTGGAGCTTAAGGTACAAAACTTAATCACGTTAAACAACTTAACAAAGAGATAAGAACTTAGTGAGACATAAGAGTTTACCTTCGGTTGGGGCGACCACGGAGGAAAAACAAGCCTCCAAGAGGAATGGGTTTATACCCTAAAGCCTAGAGAAACCTCTCTACGCCGCAGAACATCTGACCAGCAATGATCCGGCATAAAGCCGATCAACGGACCAAGTTACCCTAGGGATAACAGCGCAATCCTCTCCCAGAGTCCATATCGACGAGGGGGTTTACGACCTCGATGTTGGATCAGGACATCCTAATGGTGCAGCCGCTATTAAGGGTTCGTTTGTTCAACGATTAAAGTCCTACGTGATCTGAGTTCAGACCGGAGCAATCCAGGTCAGTTTCTATCTGTAACGCTACTTTTCCTAGTACGAAAGGATCGGAAAAGAGGGGCCCATGCTTGAAGCACGCCCCACCCCTAATTAATGAAAACAAATAAAATAAGCAAAGGGAGGGCCAAAGCCCAACGCCAAAATAAGGCTATATTGGGGTGGCAGAGCATGGTAAATTGCAAAAGGTCTAAGCCCTTTCAACCAGAGGTTCAAATCCTCTTCCCAGTTATGCTAAACATCTTAATAACTCACCTAATCAACCCTCTAACCTACATCGTTCCTGTCCTACTAGCGGTAGCCTTTTTAACCTTAGTCGAGCGAAAAGTGTTAGGATACATACAATTACGAAAAGGCCCTAATGTAGTAGGACCCTACGGATTACTTCAACCTATCGCAGATGGAGTCAAACTATTTATTAAAGAACCTGTACGCCCCTCTACATCATCACCATTCTTGTTTTTAGCCGCCCCTATTTTGGCACTCACCCTAGCCATAATACTATGAGCTCCCATACCTATACCCTACCCAATTATTGACTTAAACCTAGGAATGCTTTTTATTCTAGCCCTCTCAAGTCTCGCCGTTTACTCTATTTTAGGCTCCGGATGAGCATCCAATTCAAAATACGCCCTTATTGGTGCCCTGCGAGCAGTAGCCCAAACGATTTCATATGAAGTTAGCCTAGGACTTATCCTTCTCTCGCTTATCATCTTCTCCGGGGGCTATACACCACAAACGTTTAACACTGCCCAAGAAAGTATTTGACTCCTAATTCCAGCGTGGCCCTTAGCTGCAATGTGGTATATTTCAACCCTCGCAGAGACAAACCGGGCACCATTCGATCTCACAGAAGGAGAATCAGAGCTGGTATCCGGATTTAACGTAGAATATGCAGGAGGTCCATTTGCCTTATTTTTCCTAGCCGAATATGCAAACATTTTATTAATAAATACCCTCTCAGCCGTACTTTTTTTAGGCTCCTCCCACCTCCCAAACACCCCTGAACTTACAGCTATCACTCTAATGATTAAAGCCGCACTTCTCTCAATCATATTTTTGTGAGTACGAGCCTCATACTCTCGATTTCGATATGACCAGCTCATACACCTAGTCTGAAAAAACTTCTTGCCACTAACACTAGCCCTGGTTTTATGACACATTGCCCTCCCCATCGCATCAGGGGGGCTCCCACCTCAGCTATAATAAAGGAACCGTGCCCGAATGCTTAGGGACCACTTTGATAGAGTGGCACATGGGGGTTAGAGTCCCCTCAGTTCTTAGAAAAAAGGGGGTCGAACCCATGCTTAAGAGATCAAAACTCTTTGTGCTTCCCCTACACCACTCTCTAAGATGGGGTCAGCTAATAAAGCTTTCGGGCCCATACCCCGAACATGACGGTTAAAGTCCCTCCTCCATCAATGAACCCCTACGTACTAATAATCTTGCTATCTAGTCTAGGACTGGGAACCACCCTGACCTTTGCTAGCTCTCACTGATTACTAGCCTGAATAGGACTAGAAATCAATACCCTAGCGATTATCCCCCTAATGGCACAACATCACCACCCACGTGCAGTTGAAGCCACTACAAAATACTTCTTAACCCAGGCCACAGCCGCAGCCATAATCCTGTTTGCAGGTTCAACAAACGCCTGAATCACAGGCACCTGAGATTTAACAAATATGATAAACCCTCTGGCCAGCTCCCTAGTTATCACTGCCCTAGCACTAAAAATCGGGTTGGCCCCAATACACCTCTGAATGCCAGAAGTCTTACAAGGATTAGACCTGACCACAGGCCTAATTTTATCTACCTGACAAAAACTTGCCCCCCTGACCCTTATTATTCAAACAGCCCAAAATATTGACCCCATACTTCTAACAATACTAGGGCTCTTATCCACCCTTATTGGAGGGTGAGGCGGTCTTAACCAAACCCAATTACGAAAAATTCTAGCATACTCATCAATTGCACACATAGGTTGAATAGTAATCGTTTTACAGTACGCACCACAACTCACTCTCCTCGCCCTCCTTACCTATATTTTTATGACCTCCGCAGCATTTCTAACACTAAAACTGTATTCCACAACAAAAATTAATGCCCTGGCCTTAACCTGATCGAAGAGCCCTATCCTCTCCGCCACCACAGCCCTTGTTCTCCTGTCACTAGCCGGTCTCCCCCCACTAACAGGATTTATGCCAAAATGATTAATCTTACAGGAGCTAACAAAACAAAACTTTCCAATCACCGCCACAATCATAGCTTTAGCAGCCCTCCTTGGCCTATATTTTTACTTACGACTCTGCTACGCAATAACACTTACTGTCTCTCCTAACATCATTAACTCAATAATACCCTGACGGATTAGTACAACCCAAACCTCACTTCTGCTGGCACTCCTAACCACAACCGCATTAGGCCTCCTCCCCCTAACCCCCGCCATTCTAACGCTAACCACCTAGGAATTTAGGATAAATTAGACCAAGGGCCTTCAAAGCCCTAAGTAGAAGTTAAAATCTTCTAATTCCTGATAAGACCTACAAGACTCTATCTTGCATTTTATGAGTGCAAATCAAATGTTTTAATTAAACTAAGGCCTTTCTAGATGGGAAGGCCTCGATCCTACAAATTCTTAGTTAACAGCTAAGCGCTCAAGCCAGCGAGCATCCATCTACCTTTCCCGCCGTAGCCTGGTAAGGCGGGAAAGCCCCGGCAGGGTATTAGTCTGCGTCTCGGGATTTGCAATCCAACGTGAAGCTTCACCACGGGGCTTGATAGAGAGAGGATTTTAACCTCTATTTACGGGGCTACAACCCGCCGCCTAAACGCTCGGCCACCCTACCTGTGGCAATTACACGCTGATTCTTTTCCACAAATCACAAAGACATTGGTACCCTTTATCTTGTATTTGGTGCCTGAGCCGGAATAGTTGGGACCGCCCTAAGCCTCCTCATTCGTGCCGAACTGAGCCAGCCTGGCTCCCTTCTAGGCGACGATCAAATTTATAATGTTATCGTGACCGCCCACGCTTTCGTAATGATTTTCTTTATAGTTATGCCCATCCTCATTGGAGGATTTGGTAACTGACTTGTACCASTAATGATCGGCGCACCCGACATAGCATTCCCACGAATAAATAATATAAGCTTTTGACTTCTTCCCCCATCCTTCCTCCTACTACTTGCCTCCTCGGGTGTTGAGGCTGGGGCCGGAACTGGTTGAACGGTATACCCACCCCTTGCTGGAAATCTAGCCCACGCAGGAGCCTCAGTAGACCTCACCATCTTTTCACTACACTTAGCGGGGGCATCCTCAATCTTAGGCGCTATTAATTTTATTACTACAACTATTAATATGAAACCCCCTGCCATTTCCCAATACCAAACACCTTTGTTCGTGTGAGCTGTGCTTGTAACAGCAGTACTTCTCCTGCTATCTTTACCTGTCCTAGCCGCTGGAATCACAATGCTTCTAACGGACCGTAATTTAAATACTACATTCTTTGACCCGGCAGGAGGAGGAGATCCAATTTTATACCAGCATCTATTTTGGTTCTTTGGCCACCCAGAAGTTTATATTCTTATTTTACCCGGGTTTGGAATTATTTCCCATGTTGTAGCCTATTACGCTGGTAAAAAAGAACCTTTCGGCTACATGGGAATGGTCTGAGCTATGATAGCCATTGGCCCCCTAGGATTTATTGTTTGAGCACATCACATGTTTACCGTTGGTATAGACGTAGACACCCGAGCCTACTTTACTTCTGCCACAATAATTATTGCCATCCCCACAGGCGTAAAAGTGTTTAGCTGATTAGCCACTTTACACGGGGGCTCAATTAAATGAGAAACACCTATGCTCTGAGCCCTTGGTTTTATTTTCCTATTTACAGTGGGAGGATTAACAGGAATTGTCTTAGCTAATTCATCCCTAGACATTGTTCTTCATGACACATATTATGTAGTTGCCCACTTTCACTATGTTTTATCAATAGGAGCCGTCTTTGCTATTATAGCAGCCTTTGTACACTGATTTCCACTATTTTCAGGCTACACCCTTAACGATACCTGAACTAAAATCCACTTTGGCGTAATGTTTATTGGCGTAAACCTCACATTTTTCCCTCAGCATTTTCTGGGATTAGCCGGAATACCACGACGATATTCTGACTACCCCGATGCCTATGCCCTATGAAACACAGTGTCATCCATTGGATCACTCATTTCTTTAGTAGCAGTAATCATGTTTTTATTTATCCTCTGAGAAGCCTTTGCCGCCAAACGAGAGGTATCCTCAGTTGAATTAACTATAACAAATGTCGAGTGGCTCCACGGCTGCCCTCCCCCTTACCACACATTTGAAGAACCAGCATTTGTGCAAATTCAATCAAATTAACGAGAAAGGAAGGAATTGAACCCCCATATGCTGGTTTCAAGCCAGCCACATAACCACTCTGTCACTTTCTTCTGAGATATTAGTAAAATAAAATTACACCACCTTGTCAAGGTGAAATCGCAAGTTAAACTCTTGCATATCTTTTTACTTAATGGCACATCCCACACAACTAGGATTCCAAGACGCGGCATCACCCGTTATAGAAGAACTTCATCATTTTCATGACCACGCCCTAATAATTGTATTTTTGATTAGCACCTTAGTACTTTATATTATTGTCGCTATAGTCTCAACTAAACTCACTAATAAATATATTTTAGATTCCCAAGAAATTGAAATTGTATGAACCGTACTACCAGCTGTTATCTTAGTTCTAATTGCACTTCCATCCCTACGAATTCTGTACCTTATAGATGAGATTAATGATCCACACCTAACAATTAAAGCCATAGGCCATCAGTGATACTGAAGCTACGAATATACCGACTATGAAGACCTGGGCTTTGATTCTTACATAATTCCGACCCAAGACCTTACGCCAGGCCAATTTCGACTGCTCGAAACAGACCATCGGATAGTTGTTCCCATAGAATCCCCAATCCGCATTCTTGTATCTGCGGAAGATGCACTTCACTCTTGAGCAGTTCCATCCCTAGGGGTAAAAATAGATGCTGTACCCGGCCGACTAAACCAAACTGCCTTTATTGCTTCACGTCCTGGAGTGTTTTACGGACAATGCTCTGAAATTTGTGGAGCAAATCACAGCTTCATACCTATTGTAGTTGAAGCCGTCCCACTAGAACATTTTGAAAACTGATCTTCCCTTATACTAGAAGACGCTTCACTAGGAAGCTAATTATTGGATAAGCATTGGCCTTTTAAGCCAAAGTTTGGTGCCTGCCGACCACCTCTAGTGAAATGCCACAACTAAACCCCAACCCCTGATTTGCAATTCTAGTATTTTCATGAATCATTTTTCTTACTGTTATCCCAACCAAAATCTTGAATCACGTTACACCAAATGAATTAACACCAGTAAGTGAAGAAAAACACAAAACTGAACCCTGAGACTGACCATGATAACAAGCTTTTTTGACCAATTTGCGAGTCCATCTTTCATGGGAATCCCATTAATTGCTGTTGCAATTGCACTTCCCTGAGTAATATTTCCCACACCCCCTGCCCGATGAATCAATAATCGTCTCATTACCTTACAAACCTGGTTTATTAACCGATTTACTAATCAACTGCTCCTCCCCCTTAATGTAGGAGGGCATAAATGAGCGCTACTGCTAGCCTCACTAATAATCTTTTTAATTACTATTAATATGCTGGGCCTTCTCCCCTACACTTTTACACCCACAACTCAATTGTCCTTAAATATAGGATTTGCTGTTCCCCTTTGGCTAGCAACAGTTATTATCGGAATACGCAACCAACCAACAATTGCCCTTGGCCATCTCTTACCAGAGGGAACCCCTATCCCACTAATCCCTGTGCTAATTATCATCGAAACAATTAGCCTATTTATCCGACCTTTAGCCCTAGGAGTCCGACTTACAGCCAACTTAACGGCGGGCCACCTCTTAATTCAACTTATTGCTACTGCCGTCTTTGTTCTAGCACCAATAATACCAACAGTGGCTATTCTAACCGCTGCCGTTCTGTTTCTCCTTACACTTCTAGAAGTTGCAGTAGCAATAATTCAGGCCTATGTGTTTGTTTTACTGTTAAGCCTCTACCTACAAGAAAACGTTTAATGGCCCACCAAGCACATGCATATCACATAGTTGATCCAAGCCCATGACCACTAACTGGGGCTATCGGCGCTTTATTAATGACGTCCGGCCTGGCTATCTGGTTTCACTTTCATTCAACAACACTTATAACTCTCGGACTAATTCTGTTAATTTTAACAATAATTCAATGATGACGAGACATCATTCGAGAAGGAACCTTTCAAGGCCACCACACACCTCCGGTGCAAAAAGGACTCCGTTACGGAATAATTTTATTTATTACTTCAGAAGTACTCTTCTTTCTAGGATTCTTTTGAGCTTTTTATCATTCAAGCCTGGCCCCAACACCAGAGCTAGGAGGATGCTGACCCCCTACCGGCATCATTACACTTGACCCATTTGAAGTCCCTCTACTTAATACAGCCGTACTTCTAGCCTCTGGGGTCACAGTAACATGGGCCCACCACAGTATTATAGAAGGAGAACGAAAACAAGCCATTCAATCCCTTGCACTTACAATTCTTCTAGGCCTGTACTTCACCGCCCTTCAAGCCATGGAATATTACGAAGCCCCCTTTACTATTGCAGACGGGGTTTACGGCTCCACATTCTTTGTTGCTACAGGATTCCACGGACTACACGTAATTATTGGATCGACCTTCCTTGCCGTATGTCTTTTACGTCAAATTCAGTATCACTTTACCTCTGAACACCACTTCGGCTTTGAGGCCGCCGCCTGATACTGACACTTCGTTGACGTAGTCTGACTTTTCCTTTACGTATCCATCTACTGATGAGGCTCATATCTTTCTAGTATTAAATTAGTACAAGTGACTTCCAATCATTTAGTCTTGGTTAAACTCCAAGGAAAGATAATGAATTTAATTGTAACCATTATTATTATTACAATGGCCCTATCCTCAATTCTAGCAATTGTATCCTTCTGATTACCCCAAATAAACCCTGATGCGGAAAAATTATCACCATACGAATGCGGCTTTGACCCCCTAGGCTCAGCCCGACTACCTTTCTCCTTACGGTTTTTTCTAGTAGCAATTCTGTTCCTCCTATTTGACCTAGAAATTGCTCTTCTTCTCCCTCTACCTTGAGGAGACCAATTATTTAACCCCACTGGAACATTCTTCTGAGCCACTATAGTCCTGATCTTATTAACCCTCGGGCTAATCTATGAATGAACTCAAGGAGGCCTAGAATGAGCGGAATAGGGAGTTAGTCCAAATAAAGACCTCTGATTTCGGCTCAGAAAATCGTGGTTAAATTCCACGACCCCCTTATGACGCCCGTACACTTTAGCTTTAGCTCAGCATTTATTTTAGGCTTAATAGGATTAGCTTCTCACCGCACTCACCTATTATCAGCCCTCCTATGCCTAGAAGGCATAATACTTTCCCTGTTTATTGCATTAGCCCTGTGAACATTACAATTTGAACCAACCAGCTTTTCCACAGCACCAATACTTCTTCTAGCCTTTTCCGCCTGTGAGGCAAGCACGGGACTTGCACTTCTAGTAGCTACCGCCCGAACACACGGGAATGATCGCCTACAAAATCTTAATCTATTACAATGTTAAAAGTATTAATACCTACAATTATGCTGTTCCCAACAATTTGATTTATTTCCCCAAAATGACTATGAACGGCCTCAACCACACACAGCCTCCTAATTGCCATTATCAGCCTCACATGATTGAAATGAACATCTGAAGTTGGATGAAGCATAACTAATACTCATCCAGCCACGGATCCCCTATCAACCCCACTCCTAGTTCTTACATGCTGATTACTCCCACTAATGATTTTAGCCAGTCAGAATCATATTAAGCCAGAACCCATCAACCGACAACGCCTGTATACCTCCCTCTTGGCCTCCCTTCAAACATTTCTAATTATAGCATTTGGTGCCACCGAAATTATTATGTTTTATATCATATTTGAAGCTACCCTCATCCCAACCCTCATTATTATCACCCGATGAGGAAATCAGACCGAACGGTTGAATGCAGGAATTTATTTTTTATTTTACACCCTGGCAGGCTCCCTGCCGCTCCTAGTTGCACTCCTCCTTCTCCAACAATCTACAGGAACCCTATCAATCCTTGTTGTTCAGTATGCCCAACCATTGATACTCCGCTCCTGAGGAGATAAAATCTGGTGAGCAGGCTGCCTAATTGCATTTCTAGTAAAAATGCCCCTGTACGGTGTCCATCTCTGACTCCCCAAGGCACATGTAGAAGCCCCGTTCGCAGGCTCAATAGTACTAGCAGCCGTTTTACTAAAACTTGGTGGCTACGGAATAATACGAATAATAATTTTATTAGACCCCCTTTCTAAGGAACTAGCATACCCCTTCATTATTCTTGCACTATGGGGCATTATCATAACCGGGTCCATTTGCCTTCGCCAAACCGACCTCAAATCACTTATTGCATATTCATCTGTAAGTCATATAGGGCTCGTAGCAGGAGGCATTCTTATTCAAACGCCCTGAGGGTTTTCAGGCGCAATCATCTTAATGATTGCCCACGGACTAGTCTCCTCAATGTTATTTTGTTTAGCAAATACAGCCTACGAACGAACCCACAGCCGAACCATGATTCTCGCTCGAGGCCTACAAATAATTTTTCCCCTCACCGCAGCTTGATGATTTGTTGCCAACCTAGCTAACCTAGCACTACCACCCCTCCCGAACCTCATAGGAGAACTAATAATTATTACAACACTATTTAACTGATCTCCCGTAACTATTGCCCTCACCGGAATGGGAACTCTCATCACAGCAGGGTATTCCCTATATCTGTTCCTCATATCTCAACGAGGACCAACACCTAGCCACATCATTAAACTTCCCCCATTTCACACCCGAGAACATCTTCTAATAACACTTCACTTTGTTCCCATCATCCTTCTTGTAGCGAAACCAGAACTAATGTGGGGATGATGTTACTAGTAAGTATAATTTAACCAAAATGTTAGATTGTGATTCTAAAAACAGGGGTTAAAATCCCCTTACTCACCAAGAAGGGATAAGAATCAATAAGTACTGCTAATCCTTAGGCCCGGGGTTAAATTCCCCGGCCTTCTTACGCTTCCGAAGGATAACAGTTCATCCATTGGTCTTAGGAACCAAAAACTCTTGGTGCAAATCCAAGCAGAAGCTATGAATTCAATAACCTTAATTATATCATCCTCCTTAATTCTAATTCTTCTAGTCCTAGTATTTCCTTTATTAACCACACTTAGCCCTAAACCACAAACTCCAGAATGGGCCAACACCCATGTTAAAACCGCTGTCAGCACCTCATTTTTTATTAGCTTACTCCCACTTATAATTTTTCTAGACCAAGGCCTGGAAACCATCGTAACAAACTGACATTGAATAAATACACAAATATTTGACACAAACATTAGCCTAAAATTTGACCACTATTCTCTCATCTTCACACCCATTGCCCTTTACGTCACCTGATCAATTCTTGAATTTGCCCTTTGATATATGCACTCTGACCCTAACATAAACCGATTTTTTAAATACCTCTTATTGTTTTTAGTAGCTATAATCATTCTAGTTACAGCGAACAACATATTTCAACTATTTATTGGTTGGGAAGGAGTAGGTATTATATCCTTCCTTCTGATCGGCTGATGGTATGGACGAGCAGACGCCAACACAGCAGCCCTCCAGGCCGTGATTTATAACCGCGTAGGGGATATTGGTTTAATTCTAACAATAGCTTGATTTGCAATAAATTTTAATTCATGAGAAATACAACAAATTTTTTTGCTATCAAAAAACTCTGACATAACAATTCCTTTAATTGGACTCATTCTTGCAGCTACTGGGAAATCAGCCCAGTTTGGCCTGCATCCATGACTTCCATCTGCCATGGAGGGCCCCACCCCAGTCTCCACCCTACTTCACTCAAGCACAATGGTCGCTGCGGGCATCTTTCTACTAATTCGCCTACACCCCCTTATAGAGCAAAACAAATTAGCTTTGACAGTCTGCCTATGTTTAGGAGCACTAACCACCCTATTTACAGCCACCTGCGCTTTAACACAAAATGATATTAAGAAAATTGTAGCATTTTCAACGTCAAGCCAACTAGGACTTATGATAGTCACTATTGGACTGAATCAACCACAACTTGCGTTCCTCCACATCTGCACTCACGCCTTCTTTAAGGCCATGTTATTTTTATGCTCTGGCTCAATTATTCACAGCTTAAATGACGAACAAGATATCCGGAAAATAGGCGGCCTCCAAAACTTGATACCCACAACCTCAGCTTGCTTAACAATTGGAAGCCTAGCTCTTACAGGCACCCCATTCCTAGCCGGATTCTTCTCAAAAGACGCCATCATTGAAGCCCTCAACACCTCTCATCTAAACGCCTGGGCCCTAACACTGACATTAATTGCCACCTCTTTCACGGCTGTATATAGCTTCCGGGTAGTCTTCTTCGTTTCTATAGGCTCCCCACGGTTCTTGGCCCTATCCCCAATTAACGAAAATAATCCCCTAGTCATCAACCCCTTAAAACGACTCGCCTGAGGGAGCATCCTTGCAGGACTTATTATTACCTCAAACTTTCTACCCTCTAAAACGCCAATTATGACTATACCCCTAGCGTTAAAGATAGCCGCCCTGGCAGTAACAATCACCGGACTCTTAATTGCCATAGAACTTACAGCTATAACCAATAAACAAGTCAAGATTATACCCACAACCTCTCTTCACCATTTCTCAAACATACTAGGCTACTTCCCCTCAATTACCCACCGCCTATCGCCAAAACTCAACCTAGTACTAGGACAGTCAATTGCCACAAAACTTGATCAAACATGATTTGAGATTTCTGGACCGAAAGGTTTAGCCTTAACCCAAATCATAATGTCAAAAACTATAAGTGACATTCAACGAGGATTAATTAAAACTTATCTCACTATCTTTTTACTTACCACAACCCTAGCCGTCCTAATCTGTGCTATTTAGACCGCCCGAAGTGTTCCTCGGCTTAAACCCCGGGTAAGCTCCAACACCACCAGCAAGGTTAAAAGTAAAACCCAAGCACAGATTACCAATATTGCACCCCCAAAAGAGTATATTATTGCAACACCACCAACATCTCCCCGAAGTAAAGAAAACTCCTTCAACCCGTCCACCAAAATCCAAGACCCCTCATACCATCCTCCTCAAAATAAGCCAGCCGCCAACACCACCCCTACAAAATAAGTCAAAACATATACTATTACAGAACGACTCCCCCATGCTTCAGGAAAAGGCTCCGCAGCTAAAGCTGCCGAATAAGCAAATACCACAAGCATACCCCCTAAATAAATCAGAAAAAGTACTAAAGACAAAAAAGAACCCCCTGAGCTAACCAAAATCCCACACCCAACCCCTGCTGCCACCACTAAACCCAAAGCAGCAAAATATGGCGTCGGATTAGAAGCGACCGCAATTAAACCCAAAATCAGTCCCACCAATAATAAAAACATAAAATAGGTCATAATTCTTGCTCGGACTCTAACCGAAACCAATGACTTGAAGAACCATCGTTGTAGTTCAACTACAAGAACTAATGGCAAGCCTACGAAAAACCCACCCACTCATTAAAATCGCTAATGACGCACTAGTTGACCTTCCAACCCCCTCAAATATTTCAGTCTGATGAAACTTTGGATCCCTCCTGGGCCTCTGTTTAATTTCCCAAATCCTCACAGGCCTATTCCTAGCAATGCACTATACCTCAGACATTTCAACCGCATTTTCTTCAGTCAACCATATCTGTCGAGACGTGAATTATGGCTGGTTAATTCGAAATTTACATGCCAACGGCGCATCATTCTTTTTCATTTGTATTTATATGCATATTGCCCGAGGACTTTATTATGGATCCTACCTCTACAAAGAAACCTGAAACATCGGCGTAGTCCTCCTCCTACTGGTCGTAATAACCGCTTTCGTAGGATACGTATTACCATGAGGACAAATGTCATTTTGAGGCGCAACCGTAATTACCAACTTACTATCAGCAGTTCCTTACATAGGAGATGCCCTAGTACAATGAATTTGAGGAGGATTTTCGGTAGATAACGCAACCCTCACCCGATTTTTTGCCTTCCATTTCCTCCTCCCATTTGTTGTTGCCGCCGCAACTATTTTACACCTTTTATTTTTACACGAAACAGGATCTAACAACCCCGCTGGACTAAACTCCGACGCAGACAAAATTTCCTTCCACCCCTACTTTTCGTACAAAGATCTTTTAGGATTTGTTCTTATACTAATAGCCTTGACATCTTTAGCACTATTTTCACCCAACCTATTAGGTGACCCAGAAAACTTCACCCCCGCAAACCCACTTGTCACTCCCCCTCATATCAAGCCTGAGTGATACTTTCTATTTGCCTACGCCATTTTACGATCCATCCCAAACAAATTAGGGGGTGTACTAGCACTATTATTCTCCATTTTAGTACTCATAGTTGTGCCAATTCTACATACATCAAAACAACGAGGACTAACGTTTCGCCCAATCACTCAATTCTTATTCTGAACCTTAGTGGCAGATATAGTAATTCTGACATGAATTGGAGGCATACCCGTAGAACATCCATACATCATCATTGGACAAATTGCGTCAGTACTTTACTTTGCACTATTTCTAATTCTTGTACCCCTGGCAGGATGAGTAGAAAACAAAGCATTAAAATGAGCTTGCCTTAGTAGCTTAGTCTTAAAAGCATCGGTCTTGTAATCCGAAGATCGAGGGTTAAACCCCCTCCTAATGCCCAGAAAAAGGAGATTCTAACTCCCACCGCTGGCTCCCAAAGCCAGAATTCTAAGTTAAACTATCTTCTGGTAGAAACCATTTGATGTAGACAAATATGTATAATAAAGATATATACATGTCTATGTATTATCACCATGCAATTATTTTAACCTAAAAGCAGGTACTAATATTTCAGAAGTACATAGACTAAATATCCAACAATCAACCAAAATAGTTTTTAAATTATATTTAATATTTTTCCACCCCCCTTCTGTAATAGTATTAAAGTACCAATATAACATTTAATTATAAAAAACATAAAATGTTCAGTAAAATATTAATGGTATATAATACATATCTATGTATTATCACCATGCAATTATTTTAACCTAAAAGCAAGTACTAATATATTAAACGTTCAAAACTTAAAATGAAAAAATCAATTAAAAATTATTTCGAACTAGTTCATTATTCCACTAAGAATGGATCGCAAATGTAAGATATCGAATTACTCCACTAATCTTTAAATAAAGGCATATGAGAGACCACCTACTGGAATAAATTAAGGCATATTATTCATGATAGAATCAGGGACTTAAACAGTGGGGGTGGCCCAACTGAACTATTTCTTGCGTCTGATTCAACATCTCATGGGCAGTCGGTGTAGTTCCCCCCGTCAAATCTCTTCCTTGCATCCGGCTACTTGTGTAGTACATACTCCGCGTTACCCAACATGCCGAGCGTTCTTTTATATGCACAGGGGTTCCTTTTTTTGGGTTCCTTTCATCTTGCATTTCAGAGTGCAGGCGCAACAGAAAATCAAGGTTGAACATTTCCTTGAAATAATTAAATTAGGTTAATTATTGAATGACATAACTTAAGAATCACATACTTCTCTATCAAGTGCATAACATATATATTCCTTCCTCAATTTACTCTTATATAGTATGCCCCCCTTTTGGCTTACGCGCGACAAACCCCCCTACCCCCCACGCTCAGGAAATCCTGTTATCCTTGTCAAACCCCTAAAGCAAGGAGGACTCGAGAACGTGTCGGCTAACAAGTTGAGGTAGGGGTTAGCCACCGGGGATAAATTTATATATATATATATACATGCCCTTAAATTTTTTTTTATAAAAATTTTTAAAAACCTAAAAATTTCGATCAAAATTTGCAAAAAATCTCTCAATGCTAAAATTTTCAATGTAAAAACC